ATAAATTAACAAAATAATATTTCCATTTATTCATCAGAAGCGGTGTATCCTTTGTTGCCAGAATGCATTTTCCGTGATATCTAACATAATGTATGAAAGGATCCTTGAGCAACCCTAGGATCGCCGGAAAATTATTAACAAAGACTTTTAAAAAATGTTGTATTTTTCCATAGAATAAAATTCGCTCAAAAAGGACTTCATAAGATGTCGATCGTAAATGAGAAGACCGCTTGCGTAGAAAAAAAAAGATGGATTCGTATTCACATACATGAGAGTTATATAAGAACAAGAAAAATCTTGGATTCAAAATTGATTTTTTTTTTTTATCAAAATTTTTCCAATTGCAACACTCGTATAGACAGAACCGAAAAAAATGCAAAGAAGAGGCATCTTTTACCCGGTAACGTAGGGTTTGAACCAAGATTTCTAGATGGATGGGGTAAGGTATTAGTACATCTAACACATAATTAAAATGTGAGAATTTGTCTTCTAAAAAGGGAAATATTGAATGAATTGATTGTAAATTATAAGATTTTTTTAATTGTTTTCCTTCGAAAAAGGAACCTAATCTTAGGGAAAAAGGAATTTCTACAATCACTGCAAATAAAACAGATATCATTTGATAATAGAAAAGATTGGTATGCCCCAAAAAGGTATTTTGGTTCAAATCCTTAGTGGGAATAATCAAACGATTCTGTTCAGACATCCGCAAAATTAAGCGTTTCACAATTAGTGAACTATATTTTTTGTCATAATCCGCATTTTCCAAGAAAATGGAGCGATTTCTATTTAATCTATTTAAACCATGATCATAAGCAAGTACATAAATATACTCCCGAAAAAAAAGTGGATATAGAAAACTCTGTTGCCGAGCCCCATCGAACTCTAAATATCCCTGAAATTTATCCATTTGGATTGAAATTCGATTTGAACTGAAAGTAAAGTCTTTATTTTATTGAGTTCTGAAATGACACATAGTGCGATACGGTCAAAATGAGGTATTAGACTACGAAAGCAATAGATACCTCATAAACAGGTAGACTGCTAACCAGATTCTCTATCTTTAATAGGTTTCTGTTAGTTATATTATAGAATAACAAAACAAAATGATTAGAAATCCTTTATTTTTTTAACCTAATCGCTCTTTTGATTTTGGAAATATATATTTTTTTATCAATATACTGCTTCTTTTACACATCCATCTCCAACCTAACCCAAACGGACTAGGGAAAAAATAATTAGGACTCATGAAAAATTTGATAATAACACGCAAGAAAAAAATTCCTTCCCATACCCGTATTAGGCACTAATCTATTTTTAACATTTAATTAGATCGGGTAATTTTTTCAAATTACGAATGGAAGCTCGTTTCTTTTTTTCCTTAAATAAGGAAACATGGTTTTTTTATCCATCCATTTATATTTATTCACTCGACCCAAATTGGAATTCCTTTTTTTTTTTTTTCGACACCAAAATAAGGTTGTACCGATCAGGAAAGCAAAAAAAAAAAATGTTATCTGAATTCTCCCTTGATACGACATGCTATTTTTTCCATTCATTCCTTTCAGGATCAGTCGTGGTCTTACAAACTCTACCGTAGATCTGTACGAATCCTTTTCTTCATACAAATGTGTAAAAGATGCTAGTCGCACTTAAAAGCCGAGTACTCTACCGTTGAGTTAGCAACCCCCAAAAACAAAAAAAGAAAGTACTACAAATATGTAGATACAACCAGAATAAAGAAAAAAAAAATAAAATCCAGTCATGTGTGCGTCCGGGATAAATATATCTATTTCTCTATGAGAGAATTATATTTGGTCGATACACTGTTGTCAATATGATTGTGAATTTTTAATATAGCGAAAAGAAAAAAATAACAAAGCTTAACCCCTCGGTTTGTTAGTTCATACAATGAAGGAAAACTAAACCAGTTAGGGTAATCTCAAATCTTTTTATACTTTTTTAGACCCATTTTTATGGCCTTTAATTTTTTATGAATAATGAATAAATTATTAATATAATAATATATATATTAGTTTTTTTCATAATAAATATATTTTTTTATATACAGTATTTTTTTTATACAATAAAATTTTGTATTTATACAAAAATTATAATTTATATAGATCCAAAATTATTTTCATAAATTTTTGATTATAAAAAATAGTAATTGTTAACAGGGTTTTTTTTAGTATTCCTACCTTAGTAGGAATACTAATAATAAATCGAAATTCTAAAAAAAAAATGATGGAAGCGAAAGAGGAGGAAAGAAAAGAGTAGATAAAATTTGATACCAAGCTATATACGAGTCTTTCACATCCTCTTTTTTATGTTTCATTAATTCAATTTCGTTTTATTAAGACTTTATTCTGTAAAAATCCCAGCCTTCTTTGAAATATCGTGAACTGTTCTTGTTGGTTGAGCGCCTTTTTTAAGGAAATCGAGAATAGCAGGAAGATTTAAATAAGTTTGATTTGTTATTGGATCATAAAAACCCACTTTCCGAAGATCTCTTCCTTCTCTTCGGGATCGAACATCAATTGCAACGATTCGATAAACGGCTCATTGGGATAGATGTATATGAATAAACCCCCCCTAGAAACGTATAAGAGGCTTTGGCCTCGTACGGCTCGAGAAAAAATTCAACGAGTATAAGTTAACTCTCTGTATAAAATACTTAGATAGATTAATAAAAACATTAAATAAATTAGCCAGTATTGAAACCCTAAATAATTTTTTACATAAAAAGAATTCGTAACATCCTTACTCTCGTAACTCAAGTTAAATAACTCTCAAATATCTCAACAGAGAATCCTTAAGTACTCTTTTTATTGAGTAGTCTCTAACCCTTTTTTGTTTGGCTCATTTTTTAGAATCAATTTTTATTCTTCATTCTGATCTAGTTGTTCAAACAATTTAAAACTGGATTTCCTTGTTTCAGGATTCTTTATCCTTACTTTGAATCTTTGGGTTTAGACATGACTTCGGTGATCTTGAATCGTTTTATTAAAAAGGGCAGCAACAAGCCCCTTATTTTGTTTATGATTTCTTTTCTTTCTATCAAAAAATCATACAAACGCTTGATTCACGCATGATAGACTTTTGATTAAAGCAATTTTACAAATTTAAGAAAATTTTATTTTTCCATTGTAAAATTGCTTGAAAGGTCTTTTTTTCAATATAAAAATACTTACGAAGTTGTTCCAACTTATTGATTCGCACTAACCCTAGATCCTTACTCCTGCGAAAGGAATAAAAACTTTCTATTCTCCTCGAGCTCCATCCTGTACTCTTTTTTTTTAATTCCAAAAAATAGAACACAAAATGTCGAGCCAAGAGCACCTATATTCCTATATAAAAAGTGGCGGATCAAAAAATCCACAGCAGATCATGTCCTTCAATTCAAGTCGCACGTTGCTTTCTACCACATCGTTTTAAACGAAGTTTTACCATAACATTCCTCTAGTTTATGTAATTGATTCAATTCTGGAATCATGAATAGTCATAGTTCAGTCAGTATATCGTAATCTATACTTTTTCTTTCTCTATGAATGGAATAGTGAATTTACGCATAAAAGGTTCAGTCAGAATTCAAATGAATCCCACATAATATTGTATATATGTAAAATCGAAATTTGAATAGAAATATATATTTATATATATAAATATATATTTTTTTATTTGGTTAAAATGATGAAAAAAGAGTTTATTTTTTTTTTCATTTCAATATTTTATTCTTAAAATATATTGTATTTTTAAACAGAAATACAAAGATGGTGTACAAAGGCAATAGAAAATTTATTCCGTAATGACTGTACTCTGGGACGGAAGGATTCGAACCTCCGAATAGCGGGACCAAAACCCGTTGCCTTACCGCTTGGCTACGCCCCATTTAGATTTTTATTCAAGACTACTAAAAGAGTAATATTGCTATTGGTTGTTCGTCAATTCAATTTAAGCCCAAATTAAATAGATTACACAGGTGCTAGAGTTTTGACACGTGTAGATAGCAAATCAAACTGACTTTATTGATCATTACATAGAATTCAATTAAGATATTGTATGAAAATATTATTTCTTTAATTCTCATAAGAGAATGAAAGGTTTTTTGATTGAGTAAGTTCAACAAAGTCTTTTTAGACTATCTTTCTTTATTTTTTCTTTATATAAAAAATATATTAATAACTCAATCAAAATTAAATTATCCACAAGAACACCAATTTTTGTTATGCTTAATATATTTAATTTGATCTGTATTTGTTTTAATTCTGCCCTTTTTTCAAGCACTTTTTTAGTCGCCAAATTGCCTGAGGCCTACGCCTTTTTGAATCCAATCGTAGATGTTATGCCCGTAATACCTCTTTTCTTTCTTTTATTAGCCTTTGTTTGGCAAGCAGCTGTAAGTTTTCGATGAAATTCTTAATACTGTCTTATAAAAATTCGCGGTTTTTTTCTTCCAACAATTCAAAAGATCAAAAAATCTTGACGTATGAACGAACTCTAAATTCAAATATTTAATTTTTTTGGTAGCCATACTAAATCTGGATCATTCTATATTCCTAAATTTTATCCTCTTTTCCCTAAACGAAAGAACCTAATTAGATTCGAGCTCACAAAAATAAATCACTTTATTTTTTGGTATAAAAATTAGATATTTGGTATAAAAATAGATAATCTATTCTCTTTTTTTTTTTTTGAAAAAAAAAGTAAGATCTTGGAGATTGTGTAATGCTTACTCTCAAACTTTTTGTATACACTGTAGTTATATTCTTTGTTTCTCTCTTCATATTTGGATTCCTATCTAACGATCCAGGACGTAATCCGGGACGTGAAGAATAAAAAAGCAAGGTTTTTTATTGCTTTATTTAATTAGTGGAAATGCTCGAATTTTTTTTTTTTTTTCTATTACACATCATCAAACGGAGAAAAGGAAAGAGAGGGATTCGAACCCTCGGTACGATTAACTCGTACAATGGATTAGCAATCCAACGCTTTAGTCCACTCAGCCATCTCTCCTAATTGAAAAGGGATACTTATTAGGTTCCATTATAAAAAAGGCTTAAAAAAACCTTCTCCACTTTATTCTTAAAAAGCTTTCTTTTTTGTATAGATTGTTCTTTATATTATATATATTTTTTTGTTTTCTATATTTTATTATATAATTTTTTTTTCATCTATTTATATATAATATATATATTACTATTATATAACCTTTTTATAGAACTTTCTCAGTAATTCTATTTACACAAAAAATTTAGATAAATATTATATAAAGAAAAGGCTCAAACTCGAAAGATAAATAAATAAAACCGCAATAATAAAAAAAGAGAACCCTCTTTTTATTTTGTCTCGTCCAAACACAAGTAAAAGATCTTTTTTATTTTAATAGCCTGGCCTGGTCAGTCCCCAGCCGGGCCTTTTTTTGTTAAAGTTAAAAGACTCATCCAATGGAGTTTTAGAAAAAAAATATCTGAAATTGAAAAAAAAAATGGAATCCGCTTTACTCATTTTATTAAGCCTACGCGTCGACGCTATAATTATATAATTTTTTTTTTTTCATTTTTTTTTTTATTACACCCCCGATTACTTTGTTCGACAAAAGGTCAATTTATATGCAATAATTGCATTGTAGCGGGTATAGTTTAGTGGTAAAAGTGTGATTCGTTCCTTTAATCCCTTTAATAGTTAAAGGGTCTCTCGGTTTGATTCATCTTCCGATCAAAAACTTTATTTCTTAAAAGGATTTAGTCCTTTACCTTTCAATGAAAAATTAAAGGAAGATTATAAATTCTCGTAATTTGTATCCAAAGACTCTAATCAATTGTAAATTTGGATTATGAAATTCCGAAACATAATTTTTGAATTGGATGACTATTTACAATTCAATAAGTATAACAAGAGGATCCATGGATAAAGCTAGAAAAGTTTCTTTCTAATCGTAACTAAATCTTCAGTTCTATTCATTGTTTGGTATAGAAAAAATTGAAGCAAAATAGCTATTAAACGAGAACTTTGGTTTACTAAAGACATCGACATATTATATTGTTTTAGCTCGGTGGAAACAAAATACTTTTCCTAAGGATTCTATTAAATAGAAATAAAGAACGAAGTAACTAGAAATATTGTTCGGGTTCTCCCTTTATATCTTCTAGAAGGATCATCTATAAAGCAAAATTTTCTGTGAAAGCACCCAAACGGAAAAAAGCTAACATAGATGTTATGGGTCGAATTTTTATTTTGATTCAGTTCCCATCGTATTTTATTTGGTAATTTCTCCATACATCATAAAGGAGCCGAATGAAACCAAAGTTTCATGTTCGGTTTTGAATTAGAGACGTTAAAAATATAAAAATGATCAATCGACGTCGACTAAAACCCTTAGCCTTCCAAGCTAACGATGCGGGTTCGATTCCCGCTACCCGCTCTAAGTTGTAAATAGCCCCCTGCCCCTTTTATTAGAGATAATTTTATGTATTAGAATTGTCTAATAGCAATTGTGTATTGAAATGAATTCAATACACAATTGCTAAAAAGATTTCGCACCTTCTTTTTTTTTTTTTAACAACTATAAAGTCAAAAAAAGCGAAAAGCGTCCATTGTCTAATGGATAGGACATAGGTCTTCTAAACCTTTGGTATAGGTTCAAATCCTATTGGACGCAATATCAATATAGATATAAATATATTGATATTTATCTATTATTTCCATTTATATATATATATTATATAATATATTTTATTTCTTTTTAGAAAAAAAAAGATAAGAAAGAATATAGAATAATAAATAAATTCTGAATGCTTTAATATTTAATATTAAACAGATATTAATTATATATTTCTTTATATTATATATATACTTAACTTAGATATACTTATATTTATAGAATTTCGTAATATTTTATTAAAAATTTAATTAAAGAATAAAAATTACTAAAAAAAAAAAGAAGGATCCATTTCCTTTTTTATACTTTCTCTTGAAGTATAAAACGTTCCAGTTGTTCTTGAATACCTTCTTTCAACAAGCTTTCTGCTTCAGCGGTTAATGTCTTGGTAGAGGATATGATTTCTTGGAACTGAGGTTTATTCGTTTTTAAGTAAGTGCGTAACTGAACGAGAAATTTTCTTACTTGTCCAATTTCTAATCCATCCAGATAACCATTTGTTCCGGTATAAATGGTCATTATCTGTTCTTCCACTGTGAGAGGGGCTGATTGAGATTGTTTCAGTAACTCACGTAATCGTTGACCTCTTGCCAATTGATTCTGAGTAGCTTTATCGAGATCAGAAGAAAATTGGGCGAAGGCTTCTAATTCAGCGAATTGAGCCAATTCCAATTTTAATTTTCCAGCTACCTGTTTCATAGCTTTAATTTGAGCGGCAGATCCTACTCTCGAGACAGAAATCCCTACATTAATAGCAGGTCTGATTCCAGCATTAAAAAGATCGGCTGATAAGAATATTTGTCCATCTGTAATGGAAATTACATTAGTAGGAATATAAG